ATATTTGTCATTCCTTAACTAAATCCCGAATCTATTTATTGGAAGAAAATAAGTTTTCCTTACATTTAATTCTACCTCCCCCAAAAAAAGAATGTTGAAGTTGAAAAATAGTCTAATTAAATTAAATGACTTATACTTTCATTTTTTATTTTCCGTTCGTATAAATAGAAAATAAGAGTACGTCGAATCTTTTCGGAAACATAGCCTAGAATCATATTTTCATTATATAAAAGAATCTGGAACATACCCTTGGGAAGTGATTCAGTAATTAAATCCTCATGAATCCTTTTTCTTTTTTCTTTCTTTTATTCCTATTCCAGTTAAAACCTCTTCACGTATTCACTAATGTATGAGGAGTGATATTAGAAACCTGTGATTTCTCTCTGTTTTTAACAAAAATGGATAGAAGTTTCTCATATAATTCGGATATCAGAAAGATTACCATATATAACATAAAACTTCTCCGCCGATTCTTTCTAATCGAGCCTCTCGATCTGTCATTATACCTCTAGAAGTAGAGAGAATTACAATCCCCATCCCTCCTAAAATTCTAGGGATTCGTTGATAATTAGAATATATTCGTAGACCGGGTGTACTGATCCGTTTTAAATTTAAAAAAGTTTTATATGATCCTTTCCTATTTCTTGTATACCGTAGGGTTAAAACTAAAAAATGTTTGTCGCTTTCCCTATGTTTTCTGACGTTTTCAACAAAACCCTCTCGTAGAAGTATTTTCACAATGTTTTCGGTGATGTTAGTAAATGGTATTTGAACCGTTCCTTTTCTATTCATATTAGCATTTCGTATAGAGGTTATTATGTCAGCGATGGTGTCCTTACTCATGATAAACGAAAATGATTGTTGTCCCTTACTTTCAATATAATCAACATGCTCCTTTTTCTTTTTTTTTTTTTCTATTTCTCTATTATTATTTATTTTATTTAGGTTATGAAATATTAATATGAAATATATAGAATAATAATTACTACATTACTACAAAGGTATATGTGTCAGATAGAATCTATTAATTAATCTATTTCATTCACAAATAATATATCTATATAACGGTCTCGTCTTATAATACCTCGGGTGCTAATGAAACTATTTTAGTGAAATTTAACTGTCTCAATTCCCGGGCGATTGCGCAAAAAATTCGAGTTCCTTTTGGATTTCCTTCTTGATCAATGACAACCGCAGCATTATCATCATACTGTATTATTATACCGTTGCTACGTTTGAGTTCTTTACAAGTACGTACAATTACAGCTCTGATCACTTCTGATCTTTCTAAAGGCGTATTTGGTACTGCCTCCTTGATTACAGCAACAACAATGTCACCAATATAAGCATATCGTCGATTACTAGCTCCTATGATTCGAATACACATCAATTCGCGGGCTCCGCTGTTATCGGCTACATTCAAATGGGTTTGAGGTTGAATCATATCATTTTTTTTTTCTTTCAGTCCAAAGATTGAAGTAAAAAAAATATTCTGTGTTCAAAAAAAAAAAAGAAACCTACAATTGCATTTTTTTCATCCTAAAAGACCTCTTTCCTTGGGTTCTAATTATTATCCTGAAATAATGAATTGAGTTCGTATAGGCATTTTTGATGCTGCTATTGAAATAGCCTTTCTGGCTATATTCTCTGCGACCCCGCCCATTTCATAAAGTATTTTGCCGGGTTTAACGACAGCTACCCAATATTCGGGAGATCCCTTTCCCGAACCCATACGCGTTTCGGTGGGTCTTACTGTAACTGGTTTGTCTGGAAATATGCGTACCCATATTTGTCCACCCCGGCGGACATTTCGTGACATTGCCCGCCGCCCCGCTTCTATTTGTCTAGATGTGATCCAAGCGGGCTCAAGTGCCTGAAGAGCATATCTTCCGAAGCAAATATGATTACCTCGATAGGCTATTCCCTTCATTCTTCCTCTATGTTGTTTACGGAATCTGGTTCTTTTGGGGTTATAGTTGATGGTTGTTTCTCAATTCCATCTCTATTACAGAACCGTACATGAGATTTTCACCTCATACGGCTCCTCACGAATGAAGCGATTCAAAATTCAATTCAAATAAATGATTTAACCGATAAAATAATATACAATAAGATACATATGTTTAATATACATATGTTTAAATTTAATGAATATTAATGAATAATATAATAGAATCGCGGGATTTTTTTGAGATTTCATAGAATCTATCGGTCTATTGGAAATTTCTATATCTTGTTTATATATAACAAATTTCTAGATTATAGATATATATAACTATATATGTATTCTTAATAGACAATTTTTATAGACAATTTTTGCTATCCGTATAGAACTATATAATGTTGTTTTGTTATAAGGTTCTAACGAATCTTTATTTATTATTTTTTATCCTATCGGATTGGCAAAAATAAAAAAATTCAATAAAATCCAAATTTTCGCGGGCGAATATTTACTCTTTCATTATCAAATTCAGATGTAATGTAGGGTTAGCCTACAACT